AGGTTTTATAGTGGAAAAAAGACGTTAAATTGCAAATTTAAAGATGTATATATTACTAAAGCTTAATGCGGGTGGGGAGCCACATTATTAGTTCTATCAAAACTATCCTTTATATCAGGCACCGCATTGATGGAAAGGTGAGTGTTGTTAAAATTTATATGCCTATGTAGAAGTGTATAGAGCATAAAAAGGTTTGATCTTTTAGGGGCCAGTGTAATTCTGGTATATATAATTAGGGGCAAAAGTGGTGGGAGAGGTATTATAGTAAGTTTATGTTATTAAGAAAGGGTAGATTAAGTGATTAATAGAGGGAAGCGTGATTGGATTGAGTATAAGAAGTATACTGTATAGGGGACATTGTGAGGTTTGTAGTTTGAATTAATTAAGTTTGATTCTTGCTTGGATTTCTATTATTATAATTAGAGAGTATATGTAAGTTTTTGTGGGGAAATGTATGAAGGAATTAAATATTTTTTGTGAAGTTCTTGAGCAAAGGCTTTAAAGGATTAGGGCGCAGTACAAAATATTAAAATATTGAGGAGGAGCTTGATTTGGTGAATTATAAAGAGGTCTGATTAAATTTTGTGCCAGCAGTCGCGGTTAAACTTAAGGATTGAATAGAAATTTGTAGGTTAAAGTTATTTTGGTTTACAATTTATTTTTGTCTGTAGTAATAAAGGGTGAAATTAATTGTTATGGTGAGATTAAAGAGAATTTTGAAATTTGAAGAAGCTTAAAAGGTTAGGGCATAAACTGGGATTAGATACCCTATTATACTTAAAGTAAATTGATTGAAGCCTGATTATTAATAGATACATTCTTGAAATTCAAGGGATTTGGCGGTATTTTAGTCTAGTTAGAGGAACCTGTTTCGTAAATGATGCTGCACGTAATATCTTACTAACTTTTGTTTAAAAGTTTGTATACCTCCATTATTAGATAACTTTTATAGAAATAGTTATTGAGAATAAAATTTTTAAATATATTAGGTCAAGGTGCAGCTTATAAGGATAGGGAGAATGGGTTACAATAAAATTTATTTAAATGGATTGATGAAGGAAGAGGTAGTTATCATGAAGGAGGATTTAATTGTAATGGATTTTTAATAAGAGTCAATGAGAAAAGTACTAAATTATGTACATATTGCCCGTCGCTTTCATTTAAGGTGGAATAAGTCGTAACATAGTAAGTGTACTGGAAAGTGCTCTTAGAAATAAATATTCTACTATGAGCAAATCGGTGTATTAGATTTAGAATTTAAAGAGATAGAGTCATTCTATGAGTAGAAATACAATAGTTGTATTATGCTTGTTATGGTAGTAAGTTATTTAATATTGATAATTTGTGTTTTAGTGGGAGTAGCTTTTGTGACTTTATTAGAGCGAAAGATCTTAGGTTATATTCAGATTCGAAAAGGACCTAATAAGTTGGGTATTTTAGGTTTGATACAACCTTTTTCTGATGCTGTGAAGCTCTTTATAAAGGAGCAAACTTTTCCTAATTTATCTAATTTTTTTCCTTATTATTTATCCCCGGTGTTTAGTTTATTTATTTCTTTGATTTTGTGGAGGGTTCTTCCTTTTGATTTTGGGATGTTAAGGTTGGAAATAGGAGTTTTATTTTTTCTTTGTTGTTTGAGTCTAGGGGTGTATCCTCTGATAGCTGCAGGTTGATCTTCGAATTGTAAATATTCTTTGTTGGGGAGGTTACGGGGGGTGGCTCAGACTATTTCTTATGAAGTGAGGTTAGCTTTAGTATTATTATCATACATTTTTTTGGTGGGGGGTTTTAATTTAGTTAGCTTTGGAGCTTTTCAAGAATATATTTGGTTTTTTTGATTAACTTTTCCGCTATCGGTAGTTTGATTTAGGTCTTGTTTGGCTGAAATGAATCGGACTCCTTTTGATTTTGCTGAGGGAGAGTCAGAGTTGGTTTCGGGCTTTAACACTGAATATAGGAGAGGGGGGTTTGTATTGATTTTTATAGCTGAATATGCTAGGATTTTGTTTATGAGAAGAATATATGTGGTGTTGTCTTTAGGGGGGACTTTAGAGAGAATTTCATTTTATTTTAAGTTGGTATTAGTGAGATTTGCTTTTATTTGAGTGCGGGGGACTCTTCCTCGGTTACGATATGATAAGTTGATATATATGGCGTGAAAAAGCTTTCTGCCTCTTGCGTTAAATTATTTGATTTTTTTTACGGGACTTAAAGTGATTTTATTTTATAATTAGTAATGTTTCTTGTTATTGCGACGACTAGAAAATATTTTCTTACTAATACTTTCAAAGTATCTATTTTTATAAACTAAGTTGTCAGTTTAAAAGTTTATCTCAGCTTAGAAGGAGTAGGGGTCTGAAGAGAAAATAAAGGAAATACAGAATCGTTAAAGTTTGTCCCGTGAGGATGTAAGGGTCTTCAACTGGTCGAGCTCCGATCCAAGTTAGAAGGAGTACGGCTGAGACTAATCTTCAAAATAGAATTTGGTTAAGGGGGTAAAAGGATAGCCTCTGGAATTTTGCTGTGAATGTAAAGGGAAGAATTATTAGAATGGTGACAGATGCCACTAAGGCAATAACTCCTCCTAGTTTGTTGGGGATTGATCGTAAAATAGCATAGGCAAAAAGAAAATACCATTCTGGTTGGATGTGGGCTGGGGTTACTAGGGGGTTAGCAGGAATGAAGTTATCAGGATCTCCTAGGAGATAGGGGTTAAGGAGGCTTAAAGAAATTAAAAAGAAAAAGATTAATATAAATCCTACAATGTCTTTGAATGTAAAGTAGGGATGAAAGGGGATTTTATCGTAGAATGTTTGTGTACCGAGAGGGTTGTTTGCACCAGAGTGGTGAATAAAGAGAATGTGAATTAAAGAGGCAGCTGAGATTAGAAATGGGAGCAGAAAGTGGAAGGTGAAGAATCGAGTTAAAGTTGCATTGTCTACAGCAAACCCCCCTCAAACCCATTGTACTAAGGTATTCCCTAGATAGGGAATAGCAGAAAAGAGATTGGTGATAACAGTGGCTCCCCAAAATGATATTTGTCCTCAGGGGAGCACATACCCTAAAAAAGCAGTGGCTATAGTTATAAAGAGAATTATTATTCCGATTATTCAGGCATGAGATAGCAGGAAAGATCTATAATAGATTCCTCGGCCGATATGGAGATAGAGGCAGATAAAGAAGAATGATCCTCCATTTGCATGAAGGCTTCGAAAGAGTCATCCATAATTTACATCTCGACAGATGTGGGAAAGGTTAGAGAAGACTAATTCTACGTGAGAGGAGAAATGAATTGCTAAAAAGAGTCCGGTTAGGATCTGTGTGATTAAGCAAAGTCCTAGAAGGGATCCGAAATTTCAAAGAGTTGAGATATTTCTGGGAAGGGGCATATCTACGAAAGCGCTGTTAGCTAATTTTAATAAGGGGTGTGTTTTTCGTAAGGGTGAGGACATAGATATTTATAATTTAGACCTGTTTTTATAAAATTTTTATATGTTTGTTAGGAGATGAAGGGGGTTGGTATTTTTATTTATAGCGGGAAGGGGGTTCAATGCTTTTATCTTTGAGCATAAACATTTGTTAAGAGTGTTATTGGGGCTTGAATTTATGATATTAAGGATTTTTGGTTTATTAAGAGTGTCAATTACTGGAGTGGGGTTAGAGGCTTATTTTGTTATATTTTTTCTAGTTTTAGCAGCTTGTGAGGGGGCTCTTGGTTTGTCTTTATTAGTGTCGATTGTTCGTTCCCATGGGGGGGATTACTTTAGGAGATTTGGGGTTTTAAGATGTTAAGGATTTTAATATTGAATTTATTGATTATATTTTTTGTAAAGGAATGAAAAGTTGTTCAAACAGAATTGCTTTTTATATGTTTTCTAGTGTTGTTGAATTTGAGGCATGATTTTTATTTTTTTTATGTGGGATACAGGATAGGGGTTGATTATCTTAGGTATATTTTAATTATTTTAAGAATTTGGGTTCTTATATTAAGAGTATTTGCTAGACAAACCATTAAAAAAAGTAGCAACCACGACAGGGGGTTTTTGATAATGAGTTTAGCTCTATTGTTAACTTTATTATTAACTTTTTGCTCAAGGGATTATCTTATGTTTTATGTAAGGTTTGAGAGTTCTTTAGTTCCTATATTTATTTTAATTTTAGGTTGAGGTTACCAGCCTGAGCGGATTCAGGCTGGTATTTATATATTATTTTATACTTTATTTGCTTCTTTGCCTTTGTTAGTTTCTTTATTGAGTCTGTATAAGGGAGGAGGTTCTCTAAGAATAGAGTTGAGAGCTGGGATGGGGTCTTTAAAGATTAGTTTTTTGTGATATTTTTGTACTGTTTTTGCATTTATGGTAAAATTACCTTTATATTTATTTCATTTATGATTGCCTAAAGCACATGTGGAGGCTCCTGTGGCTGGTTCTATGGTTCTTGCTGGGATTCTTTTAAAGTTGGGAGGGTATGGATTAGTGCGAGTTCTTCCTATACTTGTTCAGGTAAATAAAATATTTATTTCAGGTTGAGTTAGAATTGGAATTTTTGGGGGTTTTATTGTTAGATTAATATGTTTGCAACAGGTGGATGTAAAGGCATTAGTTGCTTATTCTTCTGTAGCTCATATAGGAATAGTTTTGAGAGGATTGGCTTTAATAAGGAGTTGAGGTTTAAGTGGGGCTATTGTAGTAATAGTGGGGCATGGGCTTTGTTCTTCTGGGTTATTTTGTTTAGCTAATATTGTGTATGAGCGGTTGGGGAGCCGAAGGCTGATTGTTGGCAAAGGACTTTTAAATTTTATGCCTAATTTGGGGTTATTGTGGTTTTTATTATGCATTGGAAATATGGCAGCTCCTCCAACATTAAATTTATTAGGGGAGATTAGATTGATCACAAGAATTGTAAGTTGAAGAAAAATAGGGATATTAGGGGTTGCAATGCTATCTTTTTTTAGAGCTGCTTATACTTTATATTTATATTCTTTAAGACAACATGGTTCCTTTTTTAATTCATTGTATTCCTGTTGTTCAGGTAAATTGAATGAATATTTTGTATTGGCTCTTCATATTATTCCTTTAAATTTAATTATCATAAAAAGGGCTTTAGTTTTTTCGGGTTCTTTTTAAGGGTAAGGTGGCTGAGATTTAGGCGTTAGACTGTAAATCTAAAAACAAGGGTGCTTTCTTATCATATAAGATTTAAAAGGGTCTACTTTTTTAAACATCTTTGAAGGATGTTAGTTTTATTAACTTAAAATCTTTAGAGAACGGAAGGAGTTTTTGAATTTTGAGGGGGTTTAAAAGGGTTAAGTAAGAGGATTTGGGTTTAAAAATATGAAGAGGCTTTTTTTTGGGGTCTTAAAAGTTAGACCCCCGATTTTTTTTTTTTTTTTGCAAAAGGGGGGGGGCATATTTTGATAGAAAAATTTGAAATATTTTTTTTTTTTTTTTTTAATAACCCTAAGATGGGGGTTTTGATTTTTGATAAGATTTTTTATTAAAAAAAAGAAGCACCCCCTCCAGGGGGTGCTTTATATACAAATCTTTGTATGAAAAGGAGAATATTCCATAATTCTAGAAGATCTTGATGTAAACATTAAATGGAAATAAGTCTAAGTTCAAGATAGGGGAATAGAAAGCCCGAAATCTGAATCCCCTCCTAGAGGAAAGAGGGAAAGATTTCGAGCTTTCCCCCCTTATCGAATGATTTTACATTTAAGAGAGTATACCTCGTAATGGAAATGTCCTTAGAAAATATGAAATGAAGCTTTTTTATAAAAGAAATAAGTAGAGATACACGAACTTTTTTATATAAAGGTATTGGTTTATAGAATAAAGTTCAGATAAATCGTAAAAGAATTCGGTATACAATTTAAGAAATGTATATATAGTAAGAGAAGCCTTTAGAAAGTTGGAGAGAGATTTAATAAAATTTTTCATTGGAGAAATACTTGACCTATTTTTGTTTGAAATATTTTTAAAAAAAAATGGAATTTGAGAATCTAGAGGAAATCCTTTTTTATTGTGGGAAATTTTTTATTTTTGATGGAGGGTTCGGGGTTTATAAGGGAGGGGTTATTTCTGTTATAATAATTGTAATTAACTGATTTCTTAATATTATTAACTAAATAAAATAGTAACTCGATATTGATGAATACAAAGTTTTGTGGTGCCTTAACTCTTGGCTAAGGTTGATTGGCTATAGAAATAAGGAGGACTAGAAGTTAGGATAAGGCATTAAATGGTGTAATAGTTTGTTAGAGAGGTAGAAGGTATTTAATGATATCTCTATCGTTCAGAGAGAAAAGAGTCTTTTAACTTTAATCTCCAAAATAAATATTTTAATAAAACTACTCTCTGATCGTGTTTTGGAGGTAAGATAGTTTAAGAGTTTACTCAGGGTTATGAGAAAGCAAAAATTAAAGAGAGTAGAAATAAAGGTAGTTTTTGAAATTATAAAAGGCTTGGGTAATTTAAATAGTCTAATAAAGATACTGGTTTGTGGGGCCAGAGATATAAGTAGTTATTTTAGATCATGTTATGAGGATTTTCTAGTCATTTGATTTGTTTAATTTTTTTGATGGGAATTTCTTTAGTTTTCGTGAGGGGAGGAGTTGTGAGGTTGGATTTAGGGTTGAGGTATGTAGTAGAGTGAGAGATTGTTTCTTTAAGTAGTTCTTCTATTGTTATAACTTTTATTTTTGATTGGATTAGGTGTCTTTTTTTGGGATTTGTATTATTTATCTCTTCTTTGGTTATATATTATAGGGGGGATTATATAAGGGGAGACGAAAATTTTAATCGATTTATGTATTTAGTTTTTGCGTTTGTTTTTTCTATAGGGGCTTTGATTATTAGTCCTAATTTAATTAGAATTTTATTGGGGTGGGATGGATTGGGGTTAATTTCTTATGTTTTGGTAATTTATTATCAAAATGAAAAATCAGCGAATGCTGGAATGTTGACAGTGTTATCTAATCGAGTGGGGGATGTAGGAATTTTACTAAGGATTTCTTTAATTTTTATGTTGGGGAGATGAAATCTTGTTTTTTATAGGGAGTTAAGGGATAGGGACTTTTTTTTGGTTAAGGTATTCATTTGTATTGCTGCTATGACTAAGAGAGCTCAGATTCCGTTTTCGGCTTGATTACCAGCTGCTATAGCAGCTCCTACTCCTGTGTCTGCTTTAGTTCATTCTTCTACGTTGGTTACTGCGGGGGTTTATTTATTAATTCGATTTAGGGGGGTACTAGAGGGGAGTTCTGTGCAGTCTTTTTTATTAATTATTTCTTGTTTAACTATATTTATAGCGGGATTGGGGGCTAATTTTGAGTTTGATTTAAAAAAAATTATTGCTCTTTCTACTTTAAGACAGTTGGGGGTGATGATGAGAATCTTGGCTTTGGGATTTTTAGATTTGGCTTTTTTTCATTTATTGACTCATGCTCTTTTTAAAGCGTTGTTGTTCATGTGTGCTGGGGTTATTATTCATAGGGTGGGGGAGTGCCAAGATATTCGGGGTATAGGTGGTCTTGTGGAAGGAATGCCGTTAACTGCTATTTGTATAAATTTGGCTAATTTGGCTTTGTGCGGGATGCCTTTTTTGGCTGGGTTTTATTCTAAAGATTTGATTTTGGAAGTGGCTTTTATGAGAGAAATTAATTTAATGAGAGTTTGTTTGTATATTTTGGCAACTGGTTTGACTGTTTGTTATACATTTCGTTTAATTTTTTATAGATTTAGGAGAACTTCTGGGTTTGGAGGGATATCTAGACTAGGGGAGTCTTATAAAACGATGATTGGTGCTTTGATGATTTTGAGAGTTGCTGCTGTAATAGGGGGCTCTTTTTTGAGTTGGGTTATACAGATAGATCCTTATATAATTTGTTTAAGGGAGGGGTGGAAAATTTTAGCTCTTTTATTAAGGGGGATTGGAGCAGGGATTGGCTATAGAGTTAATTTGATGAGAGTTGGAGGAAATTTAAAATCAATTAAGACTTATCTTTCAGTTTCTTTTGTGGGATCTATGTGATTTATGCCTTTATTATCTACTTTAAAGTTGTCTTTGTGAAGGATTCATAGGGGGCAGTATCTATTTCGGTTGGGAGATAAGGGTTGATTAGAATATTATGGGTCTCAGGGGGCGTTTACTTCTTTTATAAGAGGTTCTTTTTTTATACAATTTATTCAAAATAATATAGTGGTAATTTTTATAAAGGGTCTATTTTTTTGATTAGTTATTATTTTTTTTATTTTGATGTAGAGTTATATATTTTGAAAGTAGGCTTATACAAGAAGTTTTAGGGCTATTTAAGAGGTTTAATCTTGAAGTATAAATGTAATAAATATTTTTATACTATAAAAAGAAATCAGGATCTTTTTATGGGGCTTAAAGAGATTTTTGGTTTGGTTTCTTATTCAATAGGGTTAGAGGCAGCTCTGATGAGCTATGGTGTTTTAGAAGAGAAGGAAGGGTGTGACTGCGAAGATTCCAAAGAAATTTCAAAAGGAGCCTAAGATAAAAAAAAAAGAACTTTTGGGTTCTCAAACTTTTATACATTTATTTTGAGGAGGTGTTAGAGATAAAATGGAGATAGATAGTCGTAGATAAAAATAAAGAGTAATTAAGGAACAAAATAGTAATAAAGTAAGAGTGTGGAAGTATGAGTTAGTAATTATTTCTTGTGCTACAATTCATTTGGGAATAAATCCTGAGAAAGGAGGCATTCCTCCTAAAGAAAAGAGTGAGAATATAGAGATTACTTTGAGGGGGAGAGAACTTTGAAAGTTCATTAGGTCAGAAAGGTAGAATGCTTGAATAGTGTAAAAAAGAATTGTGAGGGAGGTAGTGATTAATGAATAAAATAAGAAATATAATCTTCATGTGGTTTCGTTGACTAATATAGAAAAGAGTATTCAAGATATGTGGTTAATAGAGGAGAAAGCAAGAATTTTACGAAGAGAGATTTGGTTTAGTCCTCTAATTGCGCCAATTAGAGCGGAACAAATTGCAACAATGGAAATTGAGATTAGACAGAGAGGGTCTGAGGTTAGGTAGGAGACCAGGAACATAGGAGCTAATTTTTGAATGGTTATTAAAAGGGTTCTATGGAGTCAATTTAGTCCTTCTATAATTTGGGGGAACCAGAAATGGAAAGGAGCTCTTCCTATTTTGAGAAATAAAGCAAGAGAGATTGTAAGTAGGAAGAAGTGGGGAATCATGAAAGAAACAGCTGCCGAAAAGATGATGACTGCAGATCCAAGAGCTTGGATTAAAAAATATTTTAGGGTTGCTTCGGAAGAAAGAAGATTAGTTTTTGATGAGATTAATGGGATAAAAGATATTAAGTTTAACTCAAGTCCAATTCAGGCAGAAGCTCAAGAAGTGGCTGAAATTGAAAGAATAGCTCCTGTTAGAATGAGACTTAAAAATATACTTTTATAGGGGGAGAAGGGCATTAAAAAGAGAGATATTTTCTCATAAATGAGGTATGAGCCCATTAGCTTATTTAGCTTATCTTTTGTTTACTTCTAAATAGAAATTTGAGGGTAAGTAAGGAGATTGGGGTTTAAAGAATAAGAAGTAGCTTTATTTTGGTGTCTTAAAGTTAAGACCTAGATTTTTATTTTTCTTTGCAAAAGTGGAGGTGCATATTTCGATAGAAAATTAGAAATATTTTTATTTCTTACTTTAATAACCTTAAGTTGGAGTTTAGATTTTAGATAAGATTTTTTATTAAAAAAAAGAAGCACCCCCTCCAGGGGGTGCTTTATATACAAATCTTTGTATGAAAAGGAGAATATTCCATAATTCTAGAAGATCTTGATGTAAACATTAAATGGAAATAAGTCTAAGTTCAAGATAGGGGAATAGAAAGCCCGAAATCTGAATCCCCTCCAAGAGGAAAGAGGAAAAGATTTCGAGCTTTCCCCCCTTATCGAATGATTTTACATTTAAGAGAGTATACCTCGTAATGGAAATGTCCTTAGAAAATATGAAATGAAGCTTTTTTATAAAAGAAATAAGTAGAGATACACGAACTTTTTTATATAAAGGTATTGGTTTATAGAATAAAGTTCAGATAAATCGTAAAAGAATTCGGTATACAATTTAAGAAATGTATATATAGTAAGAGAAGCCTTTAGAAAGTTGGAGAGAGATTTAATAAAATTTTTCATTGGAGAAATACTTGACCTATTTTTGTTTGAAATATTTTTAAAAAAAAATGGAATTTGAGAATCTAGAGGAAATCCTTTTTTATTGTGGGAAATTTTTTATTTTTGATGGAGGGTTCGGGGTTTATAAGGGAGGGGTTATTTCTGTTATAATAATTGTAATTAACTGATTTCTTAATATTATTAACTAAATAAAATAGTAATTCGATATTGATGGATATAAAGTTTTGTGGTATTTGTTTGTTTTTCAAAGCAAAGCTAAGTTTAGTATCTCACTTACATTGAGAAGAGTATTCGAGTGAAACCGATTTGTTTTGAGTAGTAAGGTTTGTTAAATTTATTTAGGAAAAATATTTTTTTAGTTTAGTAGGAGAGGGAAATTTTTAAGTAGACTATAGAGAATGAGTACTGTGAGGGAAAATTTGAAAGAGAGCTAAGAAAAGTAAAGTTAAAGTAGAAATGAGATTTTGTACCTTGTGTATTAGGGGTGTTTAATTTAAATTAGTTAATTTTGATTGTCCCGAAAAAAAGATAGCTAAATTGGAGAAGATTGTTTTTGTAACAAAAAGATTAGGAACTTTAGTTTAGGAGTGAAATGTTAGGCGAGCTTTTTGATATCTGGTTCTTTTATAAATAAATTTAATTTAGCTTTTACATAATATTAATGTTAAAAGGAGGGAGCAGAAGGGGAGAGCTTTTTGTTTAAATTTTAGGGGTTTAAAGAAGATTTTTAAGAGAAATAAGATTGGACTAGGCTTAGAAGTAGCTTTGTTTGGAGGGTGTTATAGCTAAGATTGGGAGCTATTAAGTATAATTCTTTTTAAATATATATAAAAGAGTATTTTGGATTAAATTTGAAGTATTTAAAATTGATATATTAGTAAATGTTATATTATATAAAATGAATTACGAGGTAAATTAGTAAGGTTTAGTTGTATTTATGTTTTGTAGAGGAATTCGGCAAATTTTATTTCCGCCTGTTTATCAAAAACATCTCTGTGTGAGAGATTTATAGAGTCTAGCCTGCCCGTTGAAGATTTGAAAGGCCGCGGTATTTTGACCGTGCGAAGGTAGCATAATCATTAGTCTTTTAATTGAAGGCTTGTATGAAGGGTTGGACGAGAAATAAGCTGTCTTTATTGGAAAAATAGAATTTAACTTTTAAGTGAGAGGGCTTAAATGTTCTAAAGGGACGATAAGACCCTATAAAGTTTGACATTTTATTCATTAAAAAATAAAATAATTAATTAATTTTTATTATTGGGGTAATGTTTTGTTGGGGCGATTAGAATATAAAAGATTTAACTGTTTTATATTAATACAAAGTTGTTTGAGTGTTTTGATCCTTAATAAAGGTATTAGAGTAAATTACTTTAGGGATAACAGCGTAATTTTTTTTGAGAGTTCTTATCGACAAAAAAGTTTGCGACCTCGATGTTGAATTAAAGAATTCTTTATAGCGCAGAAGTTATAAAAGAAGGTCTGTTCGACCTTTAAATCTTTACATGATTTGAGTTCAGACCGGCGTGAGCCAGGTTGGTTTCTATCTTTTAGATCTTAAATAAATTATTTTAGTACGAAAGGATTGAATAGTTAAAATATTTTTAATTCGATAGTATGAGATAGCTTAGAGAAATAGTATAATTTAAAAGTTAATAATTTCGGGAAGGTATTAATTGGTTATGTTAGTGTTGAAGGACGGAGAGGCCCTCTGGAAAGTCTAATAATTTTTACTACTACTAACAGTATAAAGAGTAAATAAATGATTATAAAGGAAGTGAGATAATAAGAGGGAGCTGAAAAGAGGGCTCTAGTTGAGGTGAGAGAAAAGTTTATTTTTGTTTGAAAAATTGTTTGTCTTCTAGAGAAAAAAAAGTCCATGATTAAAGGAAGAGGGTCTCTTCACAAGAGACAGAATGAGAGAATGAGAGATGTTGTTAGTAATGTTGTTCAGAATAGATGAAGTTCAAATGTTTCATTTGAGGCTAGAGAGGCGACATAAATGAATAAAATTAGTATCCCTCCTAGGAAGATTAAGAATAAAATATATGAGAATCAGAAGCAAGGGTTGAAAAGGCCGGTTAAGAGGCAAATTATAATTGTTTGGATTAATAGTGTGATCCCTATGGAAAGGGGATGTGTTAAGAAAGAAAAAATTAAAGAGATCACAAAGATAAGAGGGAGTCTAAAATAAAGAATTTCATAAAAGATGACTTATTTTAAGATAGGGGTCTCATTTCTGATTTACAAGACCAGTATTTTTTTTAAATTATTAAAACTTCAATAGAGTAAAAAGCTTTGTTTTAGGAAAAGACTTATATATTTTAAAAGTAATATTGCATTGAAGCTGCAAAAGTGGAAGTATTCCTGTAAGTGTTTTAGAAGGGGGTTCCTTCATCTTTACAATGAAAGTGTAATGTGTGTTTTTACACTATAAAAAAAAGAAACTAACGGAATTTGACCGCTAAGGAGGAAAGTTAGAAGCTTTTCTAGGTTTGAATCTCTTTGACAGGAAATATTCAATTTTATCATTAACAGTGATAGGCCGCTATTTGGCTTCTGCCAAAATTAGAGGGTCTCCCAAGGGTTAGGTCGAAACTAAGTGCAAAATTCGCTTTCTAATTGTGAAACAGGTTAATACACTTTATGAATGCAAGTCATATGTCATAGTTGACTACGGTTTCATTGGGATCACTCTAAGGCTCCTTTTCCTCATTCGTAGTAAAGTCCAAGTAGTAAAATTAATAAAAATAAGGTGGCTACAAACCTTCATGCTTGAAGATCGGTTAGGGTTGAGATGTTAGCAAGGGGGAGAAGAAGTGTGATTTCAACGTCAAAAATTAGGAAGATTACTGCAATTAGAAAAAATCGTAGAGAGAAGGGGAGCCGTGCAGATCTTTGAGGGTCGAATCCGCATTCAAAGGGGGATATTTTTTCTCGGTCTAGGATAGTTTTTTTGGAGAGGGTGGTGGAGAGGAATATAATGAGTGAGCATAGTGTAAATGTGAGAGAAATGGTCGAGATTATGATAAGGATTAATTTTTCTATGAGAATAGTCTTTTTAGTTGGAAGCTAAATGTACAAAGAATACTAAAAAATTATCTTCCTCATCAATAGATAAAAATATAGAGAAAGAGTCATACTACGTCAACAAAATGTCAGTATCAAGCAGCTGCTTCGAATCCGAAATGGTGATTATTGGAGAAATGCTGCTTGAAAAGACGATAAAGACAAATAGATAAAAAGGTGGTTCCAATAATAACGTGGAGTCCGTGGAATCCTGTGGCAACGAAGAAAGTAGTGCCATAAATTGAATCAGCGATAGAAAAAGAGGCTTCTAAGTATTCATACGCTTGGAGGCTAGTAAAGTACACTCCTAAGATAACAGTTATCCTTAGACTTTGGATTGCTTCGGAAAAGTTAGAGTTTAGGATTGCGTGATGAGCTCATGTTACGGTAGCTCCGGAGGATAGAAGAATAGTGGTGTTTAGAAGGGGGATTTGGAAGGGATTAAAGGGTTGCACTCCAATAGGAGGTCAGAATATTCCAATTTCTGCGGCGGGAGCTAGTCTGCTGTGGAAAAAAGCTCAAAAGAAGGAAAAGAAAAAAAGAACTTCTGAGACAATAAAAAGAATTATTCCTCATCGTAGCCCTTTAATAACTGGCTTGGTATGAAGGCCTTGATAGGTTCTTTCACGTGTGACGTCACGTCATCATTGAATTATTGTTAAAATAATTGGAATAAATCTGAAAAGAAGGAGATCAGGGTTAAATTGGTGAAACCATTTGACAAGTCCTGAGGTTAGAAGTATAGCTGCAATTGATCCTGTAAGGGGTCAAGGGCTTATTTCGACGAGATGGTAGGAGTGGTGGTTGTGTGAGGACATTAGTTTACTTCTCTGGCGTAAAGGGTTCTAAGGATGGCAAATACATAAGATTGAATGATAGCAACTGCAGCCTCTAATAATAAAAGGAGGATTTGAGAAAAGATAAGGATCGAGATAAGTCTATTAGGAAGAAAGGGTCCTGTATTTCCTAATAAGGTCAATAAAAGGTGCCCTGCAATTATGTTTGCTGCTAAGCGGATGGCCAGGGTTCCTGGTCGAATAATGTTTCTGGTTGTTTCAATTAAAACTATAAACGGTATGAGTACTCCAGGTGTGCCTTGAGGTACTAGGTGTTCAAATATGTGCTGGGTGTGGTTAATTCATCCAAAAAGGATGAAAGAGATTCATAGGGGAAGAGCGAGGGTTAGGGTTATTCTGAGATGCCTTGAACTGGTAAAAGTATATGGGGTAAGGCCTAGAAAATTATTAAAAAGGATATAGCTGAATAGAGATACGAAAATGAAAGAGATTCCTATATTTGAAGGGCCTAGGATTGTTTTGAATTCTTTGTTAAGTAAGTGATATATTTTTATTCAGAGGAAGAGCCAACGAGAGGATGAGGCTCAAAAGAATCAGGGAAGAAAAATGATACCTAGGAAAGTGGAGGATCAATTTAGGGATAGTGAAAAAATTCTTGAGGAGGGTTCGAAAATTGAAAATAGGTTTGTTATCATTTTCAGATTTTTTGTATGAGTTTGGCGGTTAAAGTTGGGGTTTCTTTTATTTTGCTAGGGTATATATAGTAGTTAATGATTGAAAATATAAGAAACCCTAGGATAAAAAATATAAATAAATTTAGTCAAAATAAAGGTCTTATCTGGGGCATTTAAAAATATCTGGGATTACTTAAGTTTGACAAACTTATATTATTGAAGTTAACTAATTTTTATCTCCAGCAGTAAAGCGTTTTACTTATTTTAGGTTTAAAAGACCTAAACTATAAAGATTTCTGAAGTTTTAAGTGGGCTAGTTTCTTGAGGAAGATGAGATTCAAGTTAAAAAAGAGTTCACTGAAACTCTCTCAATTACAATAGGTATGAATCTATGGTTAGCACCACAGATTTCGGAGCATTGTCCATAAAATAGGCCGGGGCGTGTGATTAGGAAGCTGACTTGGTTTAATCGTCCTGGGACGGCATCTGCTTTGACTCCTAAAGCGGGAACTGTTCAAGAGTGAATAACGTCGGCTGCTCTGATGATTAATCGGATTTGAGCGTTTATTGGGATTACTGTTCGATTATCTACATCTAGGAGTCGAAATTCTGAGGGGTTTAAATCATAAGAGGGGGTTATATAGGAGTCAAATTCTACTCCTAGAAAGTCTGAGTATTCGTAGGATCAATATCATTGATGGCCCACTGTTTTGATAGTAATTCTAGAGTTATTAGTTTCATCAAGAAGGTAGAGAAGTCGGAGAGAGGGTATGGCAATAAAGATTAAGATAATTGAGGGGAGAATTGTTCAGATAATTTCAATAATTTGGTTTTCTAGTAGTAGTCGGTTAATGAAAGAGTTGAACGTGGAATTAATTATAATGTATCCTACTATAGTTGTGATTAGAATAAGGATTATTATAGTGTGATCGTGAAAGTAGGTTAATTGTTCTATTAAAGGTGAAGCTCTGTCTTGAAGTCCTAAAGATCCTCATGTTATCATTTCTAAAAGAAGGAGGGATCCTTCATTTGTAGGGTTTTAAACCCTATGCGACAGTCTGCTGTTTTAGATAGTTAGAAATTAGTGGGATTTCGGTATACCTGTGGTCTATGGGGGGGTAGGAATGTTGTCATTCGATAGAAGTTCTTAGGAATGGAGAAAATCTAGTGGTTCGTTTAATTATAAAGGCTTCTCAAACGATAAATATAAATCATATAACTGCAATTAAGGAGATTAGGGATCCAATGGAGGATAAGATATTTCAGGGAGTGAATCCATCTGGGTAGTCGGAATACCGTCGTGGCATTCCGTTTAGGCCTAAAAAATGTTGAGGGAAAAAGGTTATATTTACTCCTAGAAATATAGTGAGGAAGTGAGGATTTAGTCATTTAGGGTTTAAGGAGAATCCTGTGAATAGAGGAAACCAGTGGACAATCCCTGCAAAAATCCCGAAGACAGCTCCTATGGAAAGAACATAGTGAAAGTGAGCCACTACATAGTAAGTGTCATGTAGAATAATATCGATTGAAGAGTTTGCTAGGATTACGCCTGTTAATCCTCCTACTGTAAATAAAAAGATAAAGCCGAGAACTCATAAAAGTGAGGGAGAATAGGTAAATTGAGTTCCTTGGAGAGTTCTTAGTCAACTAAAAATCTTAATTCCTGTTGGAATTGCAATAATTATAGTGGCTGATGTGAAGTAAGCTCGGGTATCTACGTCTATTCCAACTGTAAATATGTGGTGAGCTCAAACTAAAAATCCTAGAAGGCCAATAGCGGATATAGCATAAATTATCCCTAAAGTTCCGAAAGCTTCTTTTTTACCTGATTCTTGAGAGACAATGTGGGAAACTATACCAAATGCTGGAAGGATGAGAATGTAAACTTCTGGGTGCCCAAAGAATCAGAATAGATGTTGGTAGAGAATGGGGTCACCTCCTCCTGCAGGGTCAAAGAAGGTAGTATTGAGATTTCGGTCTGTTAGGAGTATAGTAACGGCTCCTGCTAAGACTGGAAGGGATAGAAGAAGGAGGATTGCAGTAATAAAAACTGATCAGACAAATAGGGGTATTCGATCTATAGTTATTCCATTAGCTCGTATGTTGATTGCGGTTGTTATGAAATTTACTGCTCCTAAAATGGAGGAGACTCCGGCTAAATGAAGCGAAAAGATTCCTAAGTCGACTGAAGCCCCTGCATGGGCGATAGAGGCAGCTAAGGGGGGATAAACTGTTCACCCAGTTCCTACTCCTCTTTCAATTATTCCTCTTGTTAAGAGAAGAGTTAGAGAAAAAGGTAGAAGTCAAAATCTTATATTATTTATTCGGGGGAAAGCTATATCAGGAGCTCCTAATATAAGAGGAATCAGCCAGTTTCCAAATCCTCCGATTATAATTGGTATTACTATAAAGAAAATTATTACGAAGGCGTGAGCAGTTACAAGTACATTGTAGATTTGATCATCTCCAATTAGCCTTCCTGGCTGTCCTAGTTCGGCTCGGATTAGAAGTCTTAAAGAGGTTCCTACTATTCCGGATCAAGCTCCGAAAATAAAGTATAAAGTGCCGATATCTTTGTGGTTTGTTGAAAAGAATCATCGTTGCAT